TTGTTTTCCACATCGTTATTTCCTCCACTGATATATACAATTTATATGGGCATTTCGTCTTTTTGGTCCCATTTAACATATAATAATAGTAAAAGAAAAGTCTTATATACGTATGAAATACGGAACGGAACCTGTCGTAAAAATAAATGAGTAGTTTTCGGGAATGCTCGAGAGGAGAGGAACGTTTTTTTATGTTTTAAGAAAAATTTTATTTACTTGATAGTTGTACATTTCAATTTGAATTAGGGATTCGGTGTACAAGGTTCTTAACTGCATATGCATCTGATCATTTATGTATTACCATTTTATATTACAATAAAAAAAGAATTTTCAATGCGAGATCTAAAAACATATCTTTCCGTGGCACCGGTATTAAGTACTATATGGTTCGGGTCTTTAGCAGGTCTATTGATAGAGATTAATCGTTTTTTCCCAGATGCGTTGACATTCCCCTTTTTTTGATTCTAGTTATTGATACGGTACCAAATAACGGAGATTAGAGATACAATTAAATATTTGTGACTAATCCTTTGCCCCCTTTTTCTCTTTTTCCCTTTTTCCTTTTAGAATATTAGAATAAGAGGGAGGAAAGAGAAAAAAGAAAAGGTGTATTCAACAGCTTCGAGACTTGGGTTCAAGTTTGAATTAAATAAATTTTTCAATTCAAAAATTAACTAGGGATGGAGGTAGAATAAACAGGGTGGGGCCTAGATCTAGGACAAGACTCTTATACAAAGTACTTAAATGGAAATGAAATACTGTGATTTGAATTTGAAATAAAGTTTAGAAATTTTTTTAGTATATTGATTGCAGCGAAATTTTTCATAACTGGATTTAAAGTTAATAACTTCTATTTATCCTTCCTTCTTCTTCGTTTCGGATCGAAAATAGAAGAGTTGAGTAAATCAAAAATCCAAAGGGGGTTCATGGCCAAGGGGAAAGATGTCCGAATAACGGTTATTTTGGAATGTACCGGTTGTGTTCGAAACGGTGTTAATAAGGTATCAACGGGTATTTCCAGATATATTACTGAAAAGAATCGTCACAACACGCCTAATCGATTGGAATTGAGAAAATTCTGTCCATTTTGTTACAAACATATGATTTATGGGGAGATAAAGAAATAGATCGAATCGAGCACATGTATGTAACCCTTCCAAGGAAGGGTAAAAATGACATTCTATATAGAACATAGTTAAATGTTATATATATATAACATAATTAAATATAAACAAACCAAATCCTATTTATTCTAATTCATTTTAGATCCGACCGAAATAGGATTTTCGGGATAAGGAATAAACTAAACAAACCATGGATAAATCCAAGCGGCCTTTTCTTAAATCCAAGCGATCTTTTCGTAGGCGTTTGCCCCCGATTCAATCGGGGGATCGAATTGATTATAGAAACATGAGTTTAATTAGTCGATTTATTAGCGAACAAGGAAAAATATTATCTAGACGGGTGAATAGATTAACCTTGAAACAACAACGATTAATTACTATTGCTATAAAACAAGCTCGTATTTTATCTTTGTTACCTTTTCTTAATAATGAGAAACAGTTTGAAAGAACCGAGTCGACCACCAGAACTGCGGGTCTTCGAGCCAGAAATAAATAGGCTTACTCTTTCTTCACTTGACTAAAAAAAGTAAAATCCGAACTCAAACGCAGATTGATGTTTTGTTCGAAAAATATGAAAAATATAGATTGAATTATCGTGTCGTAAGAAAAAAAAGAATCGGGCAAGAATAAAGATTTTTTTTGAGTGTGTTCATTCAGTTTTACTATTTTTTTATCATATTTTTTTTTACTTTACCCTCCCGGAGTTCATTCTCCGGGGAACTCCGTTTAAATTATTCCGGTGGATTCTTTCCAATCTACTTCTTTTATGATCTCATTGGAAATCATATAAAGACAATTTTTATTTGATATAGCTATTTGTGCAAGTATTTTACGATTAAGAAGCACCTGTTTCTTATATAGGTCGTGTATTAATCTACTATAACTATAGGATACCCCTATTTCACGAATTACTGCGTTTATTCGAGTGATCCACAAACGACGAAAATTTCTCTTTTGCTTATCCCTATCCCGATGCGACGAAACCAAAGCTCTTATTTTCTGTTGAGTAATTGTTCGAGTAAGTCTTGAATGAGCCCCTCGAAAGCTTGATGCAAATAAACGAATTTTTGTTCTACGTCTCCGAGCTATATTTCCCCGTCTAATTCTGGTCATTGAATAAATGAAACTTTGACGAATAACTAATAGATTTCCTTTCTTTCAGTTTTTCTTTTTCCCTTTCCTAGCCTATTAATAACAAAGCTTTTTTCCAATGTATAAACTAAAAATTCCAATGACTTTGGCTACTATAACCTTCCCGACCGCTATTTTTCTTTTTTCTAGACATTTCACTTCGAAATAAGAAATTTCATTTTACTAGGTATCAAAATATAATAAATAAAAAAATATAAATGGATAAAGAAATAGTGGCTTCCTTCGTTTATATGGTTACTTCTTAAACGGTGAGGTTTTCTCTATACACCGGAGCCTTTACTTCATTTAATCAATGTTATTGGTAACTTGTATAGTTCACATTCTTTGGCTCTACCCATGAATTATCCAGTAATAGGTCTTTCACGATTAGATCTACTTACACAGTAACGGTATTTAATTATGAAAGTTGGCTGGGTAGCTAACCCTGTTAGTCCGTTCTTGCAAGAGGGGCCTAAGTTTTATGTTTTTATTTTTAAGTAGGATTTTCTCCGCTTAAAGGATAACCATTTGCTACCAATGGAGAATTGCTTCTCATCTTAAATTGAGGTGATTGGATTTGCACCAATGGAAACCATAAATTTCATACACAATAGAATGGGTAGATTCTTTTTTTTATACTGAATTGAACGGACTTCTTTTTCTATTCTATCCTATTCCCCGGTACTGATCATTGATACTAGAAAAGGTTTTCTTTCTTTTATCCCAGCTCATGATCTGAACGAGTCGCACATACACCCTAGTACATGTTCCTCGACGCTGAGGGCATCCCCGAAGCGCGGGGGATTTTGTGACATTTCTGATTGGCTGTCTTGTATTTCTAATAAGTTGTTTAATAGTTGGCATGTTGAATCATATCATATAAATAATGGGCTGGTTTAGATCGATCCTAACCTGATGATTTTTAATTACTTCTATTTAATTTTCTAGTAAATTTAGCAAAAATATAAAATAGGAAATCGAGAATTTGCGCGAAAAAAATCCGGGCTTTTCACTCAACCACCGCTACAACATCAACAATTCCATAAGCTTGGGCTTCTGTTGCTGACATAAAAACATCTCTTTCCATGTCTTCCGAGACAACCCATAAGGGTTTGTCCGTTCTTTGTACATAAACCCTTGTGAGGGTTTCACGCAATTTTAGCAGCTCTTCCGCTTCCAGGATAAATTCTCCCGTTTGTGCCTCATAAAAAGAACTAGCAGGTTGATGAATCATTACCCTGATGGTATAACAAAAGAGGGGTTCCTCTATTTTGCATGATGAATAGAAAAGAAAGATAAAGAATAAAATAATAAAGAAAAAAAAAGATAGAATTGAACAACCACAACCGTACGGGCATCTTTTATGCATTGCATACGGCTATATAATAAAATTGACCTTTACCTTCCATCAAAGAAAAAAATAGGATCTATCAGACCCAGATCGGTAAATGATCAAATTACCACCCTTCCTTTCGTAGGAGTTCAAAAATACTATGATGGTTCCGTTGCTTTATATATATTTGCTTTATTGCTTTATATATATTAATTATATATTAAATATTAATATATAATTAAATATTTGGTTTGTCTGTGTTTCAGCAATCCCAAAGTTGCTTTTTGTAAAATTAAGGAAAAAATAATCTTTTTTTTTTTATTTTCGAACTCTTTCAGAACACAACTAAGCCCCCGGTGTGAAAATAAAAAAGTTTGTAACGCTGAACCGGAATCTCCAATATAAAAAACAGGAAATACCTTTTATCTCATACTACTCTCTCGATACATAATCAAATGTTTTGAAAAAACAATAAAAATTGTTTTATTTTGATATCGAATTCAAAGTGCCATGCTATTATTACTTAATATTCATATGGCGAAGGCATAGTCTTATTTTTTTCTCTCAAATAAAAACCTCATTGGCGCCGAGCGTGAGGGAATGCTAGACGTTTGGTAATTTCTCCTCCGGCCAAGATAAAAGATCCCATTGAAGCGGCTAATCCCATGCATATTGTCTGTACATCTGGTCGCACAAATTGCATTGTATCATAAATAGCCACTCCAGGGATAACCCATCCGCCGGGAGAGTTTATAAACAAATAGAGATCTTTGGTATCATTCTCTATACTGAGATATACCATAAGACCAATAAGTTGGTTCGAGATCTCACTATCAACCTCTTGTCCTAAAAAAAGTAATCTTTCTCGATAAAGTCGGTTGATTAGGGTAAAATTATATCCCTTACGAACCGTACAGGCGCCTTTTGGTGCATACGGTTCAACAAAAAATTGCAAAAAAAAAAAAAAGAATCAATGTGCAGATTCCAATCCTCTTTCTTTTTTTATATTCGTATGAAGGCTCTTTCTGACTTCTAACGAAAGGACTTTTATTCGATTTTTCAAAAAAGACAGGTTTTTGCTCCTTTTCGTATAATATTCTTGTACTAGAAAAATAATAGAAAAGAAAAAAAAAGAAGTCACTAAACTTACCGAATTAACTTCTTATTGATATATTGTTTCATCGAGATCTAATCCAAATCACAATGTCGTTTTCTTGTTCCTGAATGGGCCCTGTTAATCTTTTTAGGTTTATGCTCTACTCCGGGTAAAGATACGCCCGATTTTTTTTTGTACATACAGGACAAATGATTCCATTACCACTTCTTTTTGTTATGACTTCCCCCCTTTTTTCAATTTTTATGCCTTCCGCCGAAAATTTGATGTATTCATGCATATTAATATTACTCGATTG